ACAAATGATCTTGAACTACAGCATCTGACCATATATGTATTACAATAAAGAAGGAGGATTTTCAATGCGAGATATAAAAACATATCTCTCCACGGCCCCTGTGCTAACTACCCTCTGGTTTGGGTCTTTAGCGGGTTTATTGATAGAAATTAATCGTTTATTCCCAGATGCTTTGTCATTCCCCTTTTTTTAATGCTAGTTATTGATATGCGAAAAAAAAAAATTTTGGATACGATTATACGTGATGTGGCTAAAACCCCGTCCATCCTTTTTTCATTCAGTTCTTTAGGATAGGAAGGAAAGAGAAAATGTATTGAACCTCCGCAAAAATACTGTGGATCTTAGATCCTATTTTGGAGAATATAAACGGGAAGAGGGAGTACAGTCTAGGGTGGGTTGCACGAAATCAATCATAGCATAGAAAAAAGATCCTTAAATGCTGGGATTAGCATAGAAATAATTGATAGTTAGAAAAAAATTGTATTACTTACATTATTACTATTATTCTATTCATATTAATTCGAATTACAACGAAATCTTTAGAAATGGCATTTATAGTTAGTAACTTCTATTGATTTTTTTGTTATTTTCGTATTCTTCGGTTCGGATCGATTCAAAATGGAAAGGAGGAGTTTATGGCCAAGGGTAAAGATGCTCGAGTTATAGTTATTTTGGAATGTACCAATTGTGCCAAAAATGGCGGCAATAAAGAATCGCCGGGCATTTCTAGATATATTACTCAAAAGAATCGACATAATACACCTAGTCGATTAGACTTGAGAAAATTTTGTCGCTATTGTCACAAGCATACGATTCACGGGGAAATAAAGAAATAGATCGAGCGGAACGTGTGTTCGATCTTTCCAATCCAAGAGGCAGGAAGCAGGAAAAGTAAGAACTTCGCATATAAATATAATACAAAATAATACAAATCAAACCTTATTTTGGTCGGATCTGAAATGAATAAAAAAATATAATTTTAGAGAAAAGGAAAACCCCATGGATAAATCCAAGCAACCCTTTCGTAAATCCAAGCGATCCTCCCGTAGGCGTTATCCCCCAATTGAATCGGGGGATCGAATTGATTATAGAAACATGAGTTTAATTAGTCGATTTATTAGTGAACAAGGAAAAATATTATCTAGACGGGTGAATAAATTGACCTTGAAACAACAACGATTAATTACTATTGCTATAAAACAAGCTCGTATTTTATCTTTGTTACCTTTTCTTAATAATGAGAAACAATTTGAGAGAGCCGAGTCGATCCCTAGAACTACTGGTCCTAGAACCAGAAATAAATAGACATACTCCTCAATTTACTCAAAACCCCAATCGGAATTCAAGCTCAGATTGATTTTTTGTTTGAAAAAATCTAGAATCCAGATTTTCTTGTTGTGTTATAAGAAACAACAAATATGGGAAGAAGAAATCTTTTTTTTTATTGAAAGATGTTCGTTCATTCCTACTACTTAATTTATTTTTATTCTATCTTCCCGGAGAATGGACTCCGGGGAATTCTTTTTCAATCATTTCTATATATTAATATTACTTTAGAATCTCCTTTATTTGAGAATCTTATTGGAAATCATGTAAAGACAATTCTTATTTGATATAGCTATTTGTGCAAGTATTTTACGATTAAGAAGCAATTGCTTCTTGTACATATTGTGTATTAATCGACTATAACTATAGAATACCCCGCTTTCACGAGTTACCGCATTTATTCGAGTGATCCACAAACGACGAAAATCCCTTTTTTGTCTGCCTCTATCTCGATGAGAGGAAACCAAAGCTCTCATTTTCTGTTGAGTAGCAGTTCGAGTAAGTCTTGAATGAGCCCCCATAAAGGTTGATGCAAATAAACGAATTTTTGTTCGACGTCTCCGAGCTATATATCCTCGTTTAACTCTGGTCATTGAATCAAATTAAACTTTAATGAATAACTAATTGATTTTTCTTCTTTCAGTCATCCTTTTATTCCCCGGTTGCTTAATAACAAAACGGATTATTCCAATATATAAAATATAAATTCCAATGGCTTTTGCTACTATGACCTTCCCAACCACGATTTTTATTCCTTTCAGATATTTTACTTGGAAATAAGAAATTTTATCGATACTAAAAAGTGGGTTCCATCGTTTCTATGGTTACTTCGTAAACGGTGAGGTCCTCTCTATACACCGGAGCCCCCTCTTTCATTTAATCAAATGTTATTGTGAACTTGTATAGTTCACAATCTTTGGCTCTACCCATCAATTATACAATAATAGATAGCTCTTTTCACAAAAAAGGCTATCCGTACAGTGACGGCATTTAATTATGAAAGTTGGCTAGGTAGCTGACCTTGTTAGTCCGTTCTTTCAAGAATAAGAACATGATTTTTTGCTTCTTATAGTACTATTTCCTCCGCTTAATGGATAACTATTTGCTACCAATGGGGAATTTCTTCTCATCTCAAATGGAGGTGATTGGATTTGCACCAATGGAAACCATAAATTCCATACACAAACAATATAGATATTCTATACACAAACTATGATAGATAGGTATATGATAGATCGATGGATCCTCATTTTTAGGTAAAAAATGCCCTCCTTACACTCTATCTATCCTATGTTACTGGCAATTGGTATTGGAAAAATTGTTTTATTTATTCGAACTCATGATCTAAACGAGTCGCACATACACCCTAGTACATGTTCCTCGACGCTGAGGACATCCTCGAAGAGCGGGAGATTTCGTGACATTTCTTATTGGCTGTCTTGTGTTTCTAATAAGTTGTTTAATAGTTGGCATGTCGTATATATGGATAGAATAGTTTGGTTTAGATCGATCTTAACCTGATGATTGATGATTATGAATTATTTCTATTCAATATCAAATCACAGAAAATTCGAATTATGGTTTGAATTTGAAATGGAATCATGGATTGAATTTACACGGAATTCCCAGTATTTTCATTTTCGACCGCTACAAGATCAACAATGCCATGAGCTTGGGCTTCTGTTGCTGACATAAAAACATCTCTTTCCATGTCTTCGGATATAACCCATAAGGGGTTACCCGTTCTTTGTACATAAACCTTTGTAAGGGTTTCGCGAAGTTTCAGTAGTTCTTCCGCTTCCAGGATAAATTCCCCCGCTTGTGCCTCGTAAAAAGAACTCGCGGGTTGGTGAATCATAACCCTGATAATATTGATATAACATTATGCATGAAGGGTTCTTCTATCTCGAATGGGGTAAAGTAAGGGATAAAAAAAACAAGAAGAAAAAAATAGAATATAATTGAGCAGCCGTACAGGCATCTTTTGTTCATTGCATACGGCTCTGCAATGGAATTTTTTTCCTACCTTCTATTCTATCGAAGTCTATCGAAGAAAGAAATGGGATCCCTACGATCCAAATCGTTGAATGGTCCATTTACCACCCTTCCTTTCGTATCATAAGAAGAAAAAAATACTATGATGGTTCTGTTGCTTTCTATATTTATCTCGTCTGTGATTTAGCAATCCCAAAGTTTCTTTTTGATACGATCAAAATAAGTCAAAATGATCCTTTTTCCCATTTTCCTACTCTTTCTTTCATAACATAAATATCAGTAAAGAGACTTCTGATGTGGAAGAAAATGGTTTGTGACGCTAAAAGGTACTCCCAACACATAAGATAAAATTGGAAATAACCCTTGTTTCATACTACTATCTCGATACAAAATCTCATGTTAAGAAAAACAATAATGGATTGTTCATATCGAACTCGAAGTGCCATGCTATTATTACTTATTATTCATATTCGATATGGCGAAGGCATAGTCTTCTTCTTTTTTTTCAAATAAATACTCATTGGCGCCAAGCGTGAGGGAATGCTATACGTTTGGTAATTTCTCCTCCGACCAGAAGGAAAGATCCCATTGAAGCGGCTAATCCCATGCATATTGTATGCACATCGGGTGACACAAATTGCATAGTATCATAGATGGCTATTCCTGGTATTACCCATCCGCCGGGAGAGTTTATAAACAAATAAAGATCCTTAGTATCATCTTCTATACTAAGATATACCATAAGACCAACAAGTTGATTCGAGATCTCGCTATCAACCTCTTGTCCTAAAAAAAGTAATCTTTCTCGATGAAGTCGGTTGATTAGGACAAAATTTTATCCCTTAGGAAACGTACGTGCACCTTTGGATGCATACGGTTCAAAAATAAAATTGCGAAAAAAGAATCAATGTGTCGATTCTATTCCTATTTCTTTTTTTTGTAACAGATTTCCGTTTTTCTAAAAAAGGGGTTTTTCCTCTATTTTTCAAAAAACATGAGTTTTTTGCCCCTTCCTTAAAAAAAAGAATTTACTGATTGAACTAACCTTTCATTGATGTATTGTTTCGTCGAGATGAAAATCACGATGTCATTTTCTTGTTCCTGAATGGGCCCTTTCAATTCTTTTAGGTTTATGTTCTACTCCGGGGAAAGATCTGTCCGAATTCTATTTGCACATATAGGGCAAATGATCTCAGTACCACTTATTTTTGCTACTACTTTTTTTTCAATTGGTTTCATGCCTTCCCCTAAACTAAACTATTTGATGTATTCGTCATACTGGTTAGCACGGCAGTTTCAGATCATCCCTCCCCTATAATAAGTATAAGAATTGTCTATGATACAAGTGGTAATTGTATATATATTACCATTATCGATTTGGTATTTTCTGAACGGAGCCTGGATACTTTATTTTATTAGTCCAAGTCAACCATAAACTCTTCTAATTGATAATATTTATCCTCAATATAAATTGATCTAATTTAACTTCACGCTCCGAATGATTGATGGTTCAATCAATGCAATATTTCTTGGGCGAAACAGAGGATATCTCAATCGGGTGAGAAAACGGGTAAATCCCGTATGACCCAATATGTCTGACAAGTCGCACTATACGTCAACCCAAACTGCATCTTCCTCTCCGGGACTCCGAAAAGGTACTTTTGGAACACCAATGGGCATTAAATTGAAGAAAAAAATTAAGTACTATACTTCACTTTAATATGGAAACGTAGGAATGGGTTTATTGTCTTCATCATTTTTTTTTCTGTTTATTCTATTTTATACATAGATTGAAGGTTTATATAGGAAGACAAAAGAAATCAAAATTTTAACGAACGGGTCCCAGCGATCGCTCGAATAATTAATAAGTATCTATGCATTCCTTCCCCTAAAAAGGGACCCATCCTCCCATTGCGTATTGGTACTTATCGAGTATAGAATAGATCTGCTTCTCTTTGTTCTTACGAACAGAATTCTTGCGTTATTTTCAACGGAACAGAATAAATAGTAACCCTTTCTTATACAGAATCCACTGATAAAGGTTAGGTACATAGTCTAAGTTTCAATGCGATAAAGTTACATAGTATCCATTTTTCTTTGCTAAAGGGGTATTTCCATGGGTTTACCTTGGTATCGTGTTCATACTGTCGTATTGAATGATCCCGGTCGATTGCTTTCTGTCCATATAATGCATACAGCTCTAGTTTCTGGTTGGGCGGGTTCGATGGCTCTATACGAATTGGCGGTTTTTGATCCCTCTGACCCTGTTCTTGATCCAATGTGGAGACAAGGTATGTTCGTTATACCCTTCATGACTCGTTTAGGAATAACGAATTCGTGGGGTGGTTGGAGTATTTCAGGAGGAACTATAACGAATCCGGGTATTTGGAGTTATGAGGGCGTGGCAGGGGCACATATTGTGTTTTCTGGCTTGTGTTTCTTGGCAGCCATCTGGCATTGGGTGTATTGGGACCTAGAAATATTCTGTGATGAACGTACAGGAAAACCCTCTTTGGATTTGCCCAAGATCTTTGGAATTCATTTATTTCTCTCAGGAGTAGCTTGCTTTGGCTTTGGCGCATTTCATGTAACAGGTTTATATGGTCCTGGAATATGGGTATCCGATCCTTATGGGCTAACTGGAAAAGTACAATCTGTAAATCCAGCGTGGGGCGCGGAAGGTTTTGATCCTTTTGTTCCGGGAGGAATAGCCTCTCATCATATTGCAGCGGGTACATTGGGCATATTAGCAGGCCTATTCCATCTTAGTGTCCGTCCGCCTCAACGTCTATACAAAGGATTACGTATGGGCAATATTGAAACGGTACTTTCTAGTAGTATCGCTGCTGTTTTTTTTGCAGCTTTCGTTGTTGCTGGAACTATGTGGTATGGTTCAGCAACTACCCCAATTGAGTTATTTGGTCCTACTCGTTATCAGTGGGATCAGGGATACTTCCAGCAAGAAATATATCGAAGAGTTGGCGCTGGACTATCCGAAAATCTGAGTTTATCGGAAGCTTGGGCTAAAATTCCCGAAAAATTAGCTTTTTATGATTACATTGGTAATAATCCAGCAAAAGGGGGATTATTCAGAGCAGGATCAATGGACAGCGGAGATGGAATAGCTGTTGGGTGGTTAGGGCACCCCGTCTTTAGAGATAAAGAAGGGCGCGAGCTTTTTGTACGCCGTATGCCCACTTTTTTTGAAACATTCCCGGTAGTTTTGGTAGATGGAGACGGAATTGTGAGGGCCGATGTTCCTTTTAGAAGGGCAGAATCAAAGTATAGTGTTGAACAAGTAGGTGTAACCGTCGAATTCTATGGGGGCGAACTCAATGGAGTCAGTTATAGTGATCCCGCTACTGTGAAAAAATATGCTAGACGTTCCCAATTAGGTGAAATTTTTGAATTAGACCGGGCTACTTTGAAATCGGATGGTGTTTTTCGTAGCAGTCCAAGGGGTTGGTTCACTTTTGGGCATGCTACGTTTGCTTTGCTCTTCTTTTTCGGACACATTTGGCATGGTGCTAGAACCCTGTTCAGAGATGTTTTTGCTGGTATTGATCCAGATTTGGATGCTCAAGTGGAATTTGGAGCATTCCAAAAACTTGGAGATCCAACTACAAGGAGACAAGCAGTCTGATACAAGGCTACTACGGTATCTTTCGTCTCTATTTTTTTTATTTGAATTGAATAGGGTACCTAAGAAATCTTGACTTGAATCATCCTCTTTTCTTTGATTTTTTCCCTTTTTTATATGGTATGGTAAATGATCCCAAATGAATAGCTGTGGAAGCTATAATTGTAAACCACGATCGAATCTATGGAAGCATTGGTTTATACATTCCTTTTAGTCTCGACTTTAGGAATCATTTTTTTCGCTATCTTTTTTCGAGAACCACCTAAGGTTCCTACTAAAAAAACGAAATGATTTTTCATTATCTCAACTGAAGTTGAAGTAATGAGCCGACCAATATAATAGGGTCGGCTCATTACTTCAACTAGTCTAGTCCCCGTGTTCTTCGAATGGATCTCTTAATTGTTGAGAGGGTTGCCCAAAAGCGGTATATAAGGCGTACCCGGTAAAGCTTACAAGTAAACCAGATATGGAGATGGCGACTAGGGTTGCTGTTTCCATTTTTAGATAATTTCAAGATCACAATGGATCTACGATAAGATCGTTTATTTACAACTACAACAGAATGGTATACAAAGTCAACAGATCTCAACCAATGATTAAATAGGATTTATGGCTACACAAACCGTTGAAGGTAGTTCTAGATCTAGGCCAAGACAAACTGGCGTAGGAAGTTTATTGAAACCATTGAATTCGGAATATGGTAAAGTAGCTCCGGGCTGGGGGACTACACCACTTATGGGAATCGCAATGGCTCTATTTGCGATATTCCTATCTATTATTTTGGAAATTTATAATTCTTCCGTTTTACTGGATGGAATTTCAATGAGTTAGGTTCATAAAAACAAGGAAGTCCTTGTTTTTCGATCAAACTAACAAATTGACTTAATACTCGGATTTATAGACCCTTCTGGTAGTTCGACTGTGGAATTTATTTGTTTCGGTATTTCCGGAATATGAGCGTGTGACTTGTTATAATTGATCCTATTGATAATACAGAGAATGAGCCTGTCGTCTTTATCAAGATGATTCTACCTCGTCAGATATTGATTCTAGTATTTGGAGCACGGAATATATAGAATAGATCAAGAAAAGAAATATTTGAACTATGATTCATATCTACTATTCAAACCTCGCGACCGGACTCAAAAAAATTTTTCAGATAGGTATTTTATAAAGCAAACTATTTTTCTTTCTTCAGACTTCTTTTGTCCGAAGGACAAAGATTTTGCTGAGTCATTACATCTACTATAAGTGATCATCAAATGGTTTTTACTCAGAGAACCTTTGAGCTTGGGGCGAAATCATCGTGGTTCTAGTATGAATCTGAGGTTTTAATTGATTCATAGGGTCTCAACAAGAGAATTCCTATCAATAGTAAAACAAGAGTAAATCCGCATTACATACAAAAAAAGAAAAAAAAAGAAATCACAAAAAAATAGGGAAGAGAAGATTCAAGAGGCCTGTAACGATCAACATAAAGAAAGACGTATGAGCCGACTTGATATTTTTTGGCATTATCATCACAAAGAAAGAAGAGATTCCGTCTTTACTATCTTCGGGACAAATCGAATCAAATCAAGCGGATAAGAATAAGAAGTTGTGCACTTTCTATATTCATTGAAATCTAGTATTTGTGTGTTTCTGTTTGAGCCGTACGAGATGAAATTCTCATATACGGTTCTCAGAGGGGGAGTCCCTTGGATTACCTATCTCAATAAAGTATATGATTGGTTCGAGGAACGTCTCGAGATTCAAGCGATTGCAGATGATATAACTAGTAAGTATGTTCCTCCTCATGTCAACATATTTTATTGTCTAGGGGGGATCACGCTTACTTGTTTTTTAGTACAAGTAGCTACGGGTTTTGCTATGACTTTTTACTATCGTCCGACCGTTACAGAGGCTTTTTCCTCTGTTCAATACATAATGACTGAAGTCAATTTTGGTTGGTTAATCCGATCAGTTCATCGATGGTCAGCAAGTATGATGGTTCTAATGATGATTCTGCACGTATTTCGTGTGTATCTTACAGGGGGATTTAAAAAACCCCGCGAATTAACTTGGGTTACAGGTGTAGTTTTGGGTGTATTGACTGCATCTTTTGGTGTAACTGGTTATTCCTTACCTCGGGACCAAATTGGTTATTGGGCAGTCAAAATTGTGACAGGTGTACCTGACGCTATTCCTGTAATAGGATCGCCTTTGGTAGAGTTATTGCGTGGAAGTGCTAGTGTCGGCCAATCCACCTTGACTCGTTTTTATAGTTTACACACTTTTGTACTGCCTCTTCTTACTGCCGTATTTATGTTAATGCACTTCTCAATGATACGTAAGCAAGGTATTTCGGGTCCTTTATAGAGAAAACGAATCATAGATATTTGTCATTTTTCATATACATATATCATATCGGGGAAGGAACAATAGTATTTCATTGCTATAAATATGGATTATTGAATAAAAAAAGATAAGACATGTTATTTGGATACTTCTCTTCAACTCCGAAGTATTTTTTATTTGATACGAATAGTTGAAGTGGATTCTCCGAAGAGAGGGTGGATTATGGGAGTGTGCGACTTGAACTATTGATTGGCCCATGGCGATATATGATTTTATCCGCCACGTTGGAATTCATAACCAAATGTGTCTCCGCATCCAACCACCGTGTAATTTCCCCTATGTAGCATAGGATAGGCCGGTTCGCTTGAGGAGAATCTTTTCTATGATCATCCCTGAATTATGTCATGCATGAACAGGCTTCGTAAGATCCCGTAGAATAGAAATAGAATAAGTGATGTGGAATAATTCAATGTTCCATTTATTCCACTTACTTATTTATTTATAGTATGGAAATGCATTCATTTCCTCTGCATCGATACCGATCTTTGATTATGATACTATCGGAGTGAAATAAGGGATCTAAGGAAGAATAGAGGCTATACTTTATTAGTAACAAGTAAATATTTTGTATGTAAGAAAATCGAGATGTTTGGGGGATAAACACCAATCAAATCAAAAAACATGAGACAGTCCAAAAAGCAC